CAATGGATGCTGCCAGAAATTCTGGTAGTGCCGTACGGAAGAAAGAGGAGACCCATAAAGTGGCGGAAGCTAACAAAGCTTTTGCCCATTTCCGTTAGTTTCAGATTTGTTTCAATCCACAATCTTTTCATTGTGGATTGGAACCAGGGCGCGGGTTATCGGGAATCAGAATACGCCATAAACAAATGGATAAGTAAAAATTGGACGATGAATAAGAGATATCTAAGCCATAAGTGAGGATTGATAATTATTTACTAGATTATTAATTATTAGACTCTTTATCTTATAGAAGGGAAAGAAACTAATGTGGAGTTGGAAAGTCCATCGGGGAAAGGCTTGATGCAATATCGATTAGTTATTCGGAGAACTGAAATCGATTGGGACGCACATAGAGGAAGCTGTATGATCTGAAAGATCACTACAATTTGAGAAGCTTCTCCCAGTTCCAAACCTGGAATGAGACTCCGACACTTCACTTGAATCCGCCGAGTTTTAAGTTCAAGCCACAGAAGAGATTCGATCAAAATCGACTTTCCCTTTCTTACTCACCATTTTTACCTTACTTGCTACAACCCTCCAACTACTTTAGAGAGATTTCATCTAATAAAAACTATTGTATCAGAGACAGAATGTTGTACTCCCATTCGTCGAAATGGAACGTTGCTTCATATTCATAGGGTGATCGATAATCAATATCGTTCAATTCTCAATGGATGATCAATGAAGAGTTAGTCTCCCTCCTTCCCACGAGACATAGAGGAAAAACCAAAAAGTCTTTATTCTAAAAAAGGGAAGCCGCGTTGTGAAATAAGGGATAGGACATATTCAAGATACCGAAAAATAGCCTCTATATCTAATAGTTTCGGATACTCAATCAATCTTAGTTGACACGGATAGAATTTCGTGATATACTGGGAATCAACAAGCTTACTAGCCTGGGGAATCACTAATTATTTTGAAAACCAAATATTACCATGACCGCAACTTTAGAAAGACGCGAAAGCGCAAGCCTATGGGGTCGCTTCTGCGACTGGATCACCAGCACTGAAAACCGTCTTTACATCGGATGGTTCGGTGTCTTAATGATTCCTACCCTACTAACCGCAACCTCTGTATTCATCATTGCTTTCGTCGCAGCTCCTCCTGTAGATATTGATGGTATTCGTGAGCCCGTTTCTGGTTCTTTGTTATACGGGAACAACATTATCTCTGGTGCTATCATTCCTACTTCTGCAGCTATCGGGTTACACTTCTACCCAATTTGGGAAGCAGCTTCCGTTGATGAATGGCTATACAATGGTGGTCCTTACGAAATGATCGTTCTTCACTTCCTACTTGGTGTAGCTTGCTACATGGGTCGCGAGTGGGAACTAAGCTTCCGTTTGGGTATGCGTCCTTGGATTGCTGTTGCGTACTCAGCTCCCGTCGCAGCTGCTGCCGCCGTCTTCTTGATCTACCCAATTGGTCAAGGAAGTTTTTCTGACGGTATGCCTCTAGGCATTTCTGGTACTTTCAATTTTATGATCGTTTTCCAGGCTGAGCATAACATCCTTATGCATCCTTTTCACATGTTGGGTGTAGCTGGCGTATTCGGCGGCTCTCTATTCAGTGCTATGCATGGTTCTTTGGTAACTTCTAGTTTGATCAGAGAAACTACTGAGAATGAGTCTGCTAATGCAGGTTATAAGTTCGGCCAAGAGGAAGAAACCTACAACATCGTAGCTGCTCACGGTTATTTCGGCCGTTTGATCTTCCAATATGCTAGCTTCAACAATTCTCGTTCTCTACACTTCTTCTTAGCTGCTTGGCCCGTAGTAGGCATCTGGTTCACCGCTTTAGGTATCAGCACCATGGCATTCAACTTGAATGGTTTTAACTTCAACCAATCCGTGGTTGACAGCCAAGGTCGTGTTATTAACACTTGGGCTGATATCATAAACCGCGCTAACCTGGGTATGGAAGTTATGCATGAACGTAACGCTCATAACTTCCCTCTAGACTTAGCTTCTGTTGAAGCTCCTTCTATAAACGGATAATATCTGTCTGGTTATGCAGTATAACTGGATACCAAACCTTTTAGTTTTAAAAGGTTTGGTGTCCGTTTGTTCGATAAAACGAATAGAAAGAATGGTAATGGTTTGTCAGAATCTTACAATCATAAGTTCCCAATCTTGAATTCTGAAGAATCCTTAGAATACTCTTATGCGGCTGTAAATATTAAAAATATTTCTATTCCAATTCACAGAATGCTTGTAATCTACCAATGAATAGAGTGGGAGTACGTTCTTCATTTCACAGATTTTCTATTGTCTCGTTATATACACAACTAATATGTATGTGTATCAATCGAAGGACCCTAATAGCTTAATAGATAGATCCTGTTCCCTTTCACGTTCAGGGAGCCAAGTAGTAGAGGGGGCGGACGTAGCCAAGTGGATCAAGGCAATGGATTGTGGATCCATCACGCGCGGGTTCAATCCCCGTCGTTCGCCCATCCAATTAGATAACTCGTTCTTATTGCTTGGAATAGATAAATTTTTGAAAAAAAAAAAAGTGGATAGGGTAAGTACAGGTATCCTCAACAATAACGATTTGAAATTCCCGATCCAATTCCAGTTTTGGACACGAATATGTATAGAAATCACTATACTTATTTGAAGTACTTACTCCATCGTATCTTGAATCTTTCAAGATTATCCATATAATAAATGTGAGAAATAGATAGTATCTATCACATATGAATAAGATGAAAAAAGAAAATAAGGTAGAAAGGGTGGGAAAAAAAAGAGTAGGAAGTCCATATTCTCTATCTAAAGTTCCGGGGTTAGTAGAAATCAGTAGATTAGACTACTTCTTCGAATCATTGAAGAACCAACATCTCAAAGAATTTTTAATTGGTCCATTGTCTAGTTATGAACCTTTTATCAGATTATTTGACTTATGGATTCTAAGTTCACTATTTCTACGCAATCTGCGTCATTCAGTAAAGAGGGGTAGTAGCATCACCTTGGAAATCCTAATGTTACTAACAATACCAATTTCTATGCATTGCTTAAGTGATAGAAGTTCGATCGAAAGAAGTTCTATATTAGCGAAAATAATTAATGGGGGTGGTGGAGTAAGAAAAGAACAAGCAGAAAATTCTGGTGACTTATCCTACTACTTTCTTCAATCCAAAAGATCTTTATCTGTTGAAAAGGATGGGAAGAGAAGAACACCTGATTCTTACTATTTAGGTTCGAACGAAGATATTTCCACAGGTTCGACGAGAGAAGAAAAGCAAGTTCGTTATGGTGCAATGAATCCTCTGGTTTCAGGTAGATGGAAGGTCTGCATAGTGAGGGATTCACTCCCTGGCGAGGACATATCCAGAGATGAGACTGAGAGGATTCAGATATTATGGAGGGATAGGTTTTTCAAATTCTATAAACATGTGGGACTTTATCAAAATAAAATTAAAAGTGACTGTTACCAAAATGATTCTGATTCGTTATTCTCCTGAAAAATCCATAACAAGCAAGATCTGGATCGACTACAAACAACAAGATTGAGGGAGGCCTTTTCCTATTTGTCTTCATTTCCATCTTGTAAAAATACAATGTCGTCTCGTGATGGTATATCCGGGTTAGATTGTCACGAAAATGGGGGAGACTCTCCTATTCTACACACTTATTCACAAATAAGAAATGAATTAATAAATGGACTCACTGGATTTATTTTGATAATTGAGGAATCGAATCCGATTTCTAATGGGGCAATAATTATTGATATTAATAGTAATGAGAAATCTGGGAAAGGATTTCCATTGAAAATGACAAAGAATCTATCATTTACTAGGATATTTGGCAAGAAACTAGGGTTGCCGAGTAGCAAATACTTTGACCTCAATAAAATTCTTCCACGATATTTTAAAATATCTTTAGGTATACCTAGAGAAGTAACTAATAGAATTGAAAATACTACTTTTTTAAATGAATTGAAAGGAAAAGATAACATACATTCAATATATTCTCTAGTTAGGTTGTATGGACGAAATAGATTGATACCTCTCTACTCAACATACACACTTCTTTTATATGACTATTTCTGTGCATTAGCTAGTGAATATTTCTTCCGAATCAAATATCGGTTGGATGGCTGGGCGGGGAGCGGGGAATCCACCGGTGTAACAAGAATTGCAACTGAATAAAGATTATTGAAATGGAAAGATAACACAGAGCGTTTGTTGAACGAGTATATTACCTTCCGAATCGATGAGTATAGGAATGTTCAGTCAAATGCGCCTAGATGGCTTGATACAACCAGAGATTCGTCTTTTTCCCCTTTCGGGAGAGTCTTTTTAGAAATAAAGTATGACTTGGATAAATCGATTTGCGGTGTATCAATAATGAGAAACAAATTACTAAATAGTATTGGTACTAGTATTAATAACACCACTCAGAATAACGAGAAGTATCCTCATCGATTTCTCAATGTTTTATTTCTTTACAAAATGATTGTTACCGAGGTTACTCGCCAAGAAGTTCTGATAGATACGATTGATTATTGCATCGAGAAATTGAACGATATAGATCTTTCGATGCTTGATCCCTTATCGGGTTTACTCGATATTGACATTGACGAACAGATATCTTTCCTCAAAAGAATTCTCGAGAGAAAAAAGAGTTTATTCATTGAGTCCAGATTGTTAGTGGATAAAAAAGCGATAGGCTCTTCAATCTCACTAGAACCCGCAGCGAATCCGCCTCTTGTTGGATTACCCCGCATCGAATCTATCCGAACAGGATTTTCAAGTGATGCTCTTTCCACTACGGGGAGGCAGAATTGGAATCTGTTTCTAGATAATTCAAGTCGTGGGAGAGGTTCAAATAAAGATATTGGTGAGAGTATTTCAAGATACATTTCCGATGAAGTGAATACACTAAACTTTCTAGACCACTCTAATCTACCTGTATGGAACTATGCTAGAAGCAATTTCATTCCGAGAACCAAAAGGGATTTCCTTATTGGGAGATGTAGCAGTAGTTATTCCAACGTCTTAGAGAATTTCTATGTGGGCTCCGATAATGAAGTCATCTCATCTAATATCATCTCATCTATTCAGTCTCAACTGTCGGATTCATTATCACCCAATTTATCGAAACGAACAGAAGGGGAAACTGTTGATCATGTACTCACAACAGTTCAACCTATTCTGTCTAATCTGCATGAATCTGCAACATTATTATTAACTCATTCAGATAGACTTTTTAAGTCTATTTCAGATCTGAAAAGATTACTGTCGAAGTTGAACTCATCTCCTCGTGAAACGAGAGATTCGTTTCTATCTTCGTGCAGTAGCGATGGATTTTATTTGGAAATGGAAAAAACGTTGATAAACTCTAATCCATCGGCGGATCGGCGACCCCGACCTTGTCCTAAGAATCTGGAATTGGATCAAGTCAATTCAGAGAAGTCTATTGAAGATAGATCAGACTCGGGGAATGTTTCCACCAAGAATCGATTCTATCAAAATGATCCATCTATTGGGTATTTCTGGGAACCAGAAGAATTAGAAACGCTTTACTGGTCGCTAAGATTCTCATTACGCAACGATGTAACATCAAGATCTCTAATAGGATTGATTGGGAAGAAGGTTCCGCACGAAGATACGAAGTTTGCAGATCCATATATTCGTAAAGAGCCTATCCGTCCATCCCATTTCATCAATTTCAATGAATTATCAAAAGATTTGAACAAATATAAGATCTCTTGGATCTTTTGGAAAGACAATATCTGTGAAAAATGGAGCCTATTCAGAGAGTATATACCTTGGTTTTTTACCCCTAACCGGTGGAGATACTTCTACGATCCGATTAGAGAAACATATCCAGAAATAGTACTTAAAATAAGTGATGACTCGAATCATAATCTACCTAGAATTTATAAAAGAATTGCTGAGGATATAGATGGTGCCAAAGCTTATTTATTCCAAAGCCTAGAATTGAGATTCAAAACTGATTCCATCAATACCATATTATCCAGGATAGATCTTCTTCTTTTCAAAGAAATTACTAATGAAACGAAGATGTCACATTCAGGATGGTCAGTATCTCAATTTTCCAATAAGTCTATCTTATCTTACCTTATTCTCTCAATATTATTCGTTCTTGCATTCTCCAAGCACCATTTGTCTGCCGTTTCGGGTTCTAATTCCCTTCATTCATGGAAACGTTTCGATACTATTGGATATTTAATAGACCCAATGCGTGGATCCTATTTGAAAAAGGTAATGTATTCCCCTTCGACAAGGTAAATGTAAACGAAAGATCTACTAATCTATTCTTTGAAGAGATTCTTGAATTATATAAATAATATAATCTTTTTCTCCTTCGTGAAAAATGAACTAGATTCATGGATACTTTGTAGGGAAAGCTCCGATACCCTTAATAGTAAGAAAGAACTATTGACTCAATATTTAGTAACGAATAAAATTATTTCCAAGTATGAGTCGAAATTGAATTCCAATTCTGATTTATCGAGCAATGAGATTGATCATGAACCTTTCCCACAAGAAAGATCTAATGTTTTGGCATACCTACTCCAATTCCGTCAAAATGATCTATTAAGTTACGAGATCCGTAAGTTGGATCCTGCGGAGAAGTGGGCTCTTTCCGCCCCCGAGAGAAATATTCTATTTTCAGCAACGACGAGACGAAGAGGCATTCTAAATATGCCATGTCATGACATACCTATCTCACTCTAATCAGGATTATTACCATCTAAAGGAATTCCGGTAGTAGGACCCACAGAAACTGGACGATCTTCCGTTATTAGGGATGTAGCATCCAATTCCTACTTCCCGTTGATGAGGCTACCACTAAGAAAGTTGCTATACAATCGATCATATTTCAATAATATACATGGAAATTTCATCTCGAAAGAGAGTGTACACCGATTAAATCTCATTTTTGCAATAGCGAGAGAGGTGTCTCCCTGTACAATATGGATTCAAGATATTCATGAATTGAATGTTCATCGCTCGTATCATAGACTAGAAGCTGATCCCAGATTCTTACTTTGCCCAATATTGAGGAGTATTGGTTATGGGCGCAGTAATTCTCGCATTCGTAAGAATATTGTTATTGCTTCGACTCATGTACCTGCAAGGGTAGATCCAGCTCCAATAGCTCCGAACCGGTTAAACTAATTGATAAATTTCCGAAAGTCCAACAGGTGTCAACGTCAGAAAGAATTGTCAATTCTCTTACGTATCAAAGGCTTCAAAATAGAGGCTAATCCGCCTCTTCTTGAAGGTACTGGGTCTGGAACTACGGGTTATAGCAAACGAGATTTATTCCTTTCTGCTAATGAAGCATTATTAATCGGTACTTCCAAAAGGAAAAAGATTGTATGTAGTGATGCAATTGGATTAGCGTCACATAGACAACATTCAATTGTTACTTATATGGGCAATGGAATAGAATCCAGTTCTGAATACGAAATCTCTTCTCAGAGGATAGGAGAAGCTATTCTAAAAAATAGTTTGATAGATACTTATCCCACAAATATTCTATTTATTGGTAGTAATGCGTCAAAGAGGCGATTTTATCATTTGTCTAACTGGTATGTGGAACCTTCAATAACCGAGTCAACAATTAAGGAATTCACTCTATTTTCGCATATCCTAGGGCTACTGGCTGGATTAGCGGCTCGCGATTCGTTCAAAATGGATATGAGAAAGAAAGAAAATTTCATTGTTATTGATAAACTTGTAGAGAATGACTTTAACCTAGCGTGTGGTGTTCTAGAAAACCTTTCAAAGGATTTTTCATGTTCAGAAATCTGTAGAAGCAGAAGTCAATCCAATAATAGTCTTTCTTTTCCTTCTCCTACTGAACCCAGGTACTGTTCAGATATAACCTATACAAGTCGTTCTTCTAAATCTACGAGAAAAGGGGTGTTTAATCCTCTAACCGACTTCGAAATGAAACAGTCACCCGAAATAGACTTAATTCCGACGGAAGTATCGCGTGAGATTGCTTGGTCCCCTAAGGCTTGGCGTCTAAGTTTCATGCGAAGTGGTACTTATGAATCGATAAGAGTCTTATCCGAATTCAATAATTTGTATAATCTAATCCTCCTTTACCAAAATCAGAATCAAATACCCCAACGGGATTTCGAATTGAATAAGATTAAGTATAGTGAAAATAGATCGTATGAGAAAAAAGGATATCTTTTCAGTTATAAGAGAGCTTTAGGTAGGTTGAGACAAAGATATATTAAAAGATTGGAAAACCGATTGGATAATATCTCGTTACGTGAGCAATTTCTCGAATTGGGAATCTCCGACTCATCTAATCAATATGAAATACAATGTAATCGATCCGATGAACCGACTCGATTCTTAGGGGGGCGCTTCATCTGGGACCCTATGCTTCTATTCCAGCCGGATCCTAATATTCCCTCCTCGCGTCGTAGTTTATTAGCAAATCAAGAACTGGTGCGGAGGCTTTACGTAACTTACGGTATGAGAAGGGAGCGCGAAAAACATTTCTCAAACGAAAAGATTAAAAATTTCTTTCTCTATCGTGGATATGATCCGAAATCGATAGCTGAATCATCTATTAAGCGGTGGAATAATTTTCCTTTGGATGAGGAGCGACATTCCGAATACGTCAAAGAAACTTAGTTTATGCATATACATCTGCAATATCCACAGATATTTGTTCCCATTCACTTGTATCAAAGCATTGTAGTAGAAGATTTGCAAGAGCGATTTATTCGTTTTAGGCTTCTGGTTCATAGAAATAGATGGATGAGACGGAACCGTTCCCCATTTAAGGATTTTCTTATCTATAATATGTTGCTTGAAACTTATTAATATCTATTCAATCCGTTCCAGTTTGGTGGGACGTCACTGGATCAAATAACGAAACAATTTCTTAATGAAAGTTCAATATCATATAAGAAAATCTTAGATACTATTCATTCAGTCTAGATCTCTAGCAATATAGAGGTATTTAGAAGTCAAATCAGTAGAAGGAAGATCTATCTTTTCCTTTTACTGATACAATAAGATTCTGCTTGTAGCATCTCAAATGATTAAGAATTTATAGATCATTTACTAGATGAGTCTTTCTACTTGAAAAAAAAAAAAAAAAAGGAAGAATAATAATTTCTTCTATAGGGAGTATGGGAAGCGGTTTATAGGGAAGCAACTTTTCAATATCCTGTTCGGAGTAGATCCTTGATAAAATTGTGGATTCACTCTCGAGGTGACTGATTGATTTGCTTATCCCAATCATTCAGTACACCGGAGTGGAGTAGGGATTCTCGAAAAAGCGACGCTTAAATAGGGTCCTTAGAAGCATTGAATTATCCAAAAGAGGGGAACGTTTTGGTTCTTTCATCAATTCTTGAAGCTTGAAATAAACATGATAGTGAATCCTTCACTGGTTGATGGGTTATAGTGATTTGATTTGGCATATGGGTGAAAGACAACTATCCTATCACTGGGAGTTTTTTATGTAGATAATGTAAATTTTTAAGGATATTATGAGAATGTACCTTCCCCTTTTTTAGCGTGAATCAAGGTCTTTTATTCGAAAGAAGCATCATCATCTCCATCATCTCCATCATCTAAACCATCTTTCATTCCACCGGAAATAGATGAATCTCCCCGGGTAGGATTTGAACCTACGACCAATCGGTTAACAGCCGACCGCTCTACCGCTGAGCTACCGGGGAAAATGGTAGGGGATTTAGTCTCATACACATTTAAAGTAAAGACCCTTGTTCTTTGAGCCGCCTCTGAATCTGCAAGACGTTAAGCTTCCTCCGACATTTCACAAACTTTGTGTACACCCTAACTCTTATTATAGGAAGAAGCGGCAGCGATAGCAATCCTATTTGAATAGAGCCCCCGAATCATGGGGGGGGGGGGGGGGGCTGGTGCGGTTGATCTTGGCCATGATTGATTGCCCCCCCCCATGATCTGTATCGATCAATCACCAATCAATAGTTTCTATTCTCCCCCTTCCTAGAAGCATAGTAGAATAGCCACAGGATTCTTCTACCTCATAGAAGTAGAAGGAATATCTTTCAATAGTAATAGGGAGAATAAAGAAAGGGAAAAGGAGAGAAATAGAGATGGGGAAGATGAGGAGCAGTCGGAAGAAATGAACACGAATTGGAGCTTTGTGAAACGAAAGTGGCAGTTTATGGTAAAGGCGGGATTGGCAAGTCAACAACTAGCTGTAACATATCAATAGCTTTAGCCAGGCGGGGAAAACGAGTCTTACAAATTGGGTGTGATCCCAAACACGATAGCACCTTCACTCTTACGGGATTTTTAATACCTACAATTATAGATACTTTGCAATCAAAGGATTATCATTATGAAGATGTATGGCCCGAAGATGTGATTCACAAAGGTTATGGTGGGGTAGACTGCGTGGAAGCTGGTGGACCACCCGCGGGGGCTGGATGCGGTGGGTATGTCGTGGGAGAAACAGTAAAATTACTGAAAGAATTAAACGCTTCTTATGAGTATGATATCATTTTATTTGATGTTTTGGGGGACGTAGTCCGTGGGGGTTTTGCAGCTCCATCAAATTATGCAGATTATTGTATTATTATTACTGATAATGGATTCGACGCCCTTTTTGCAGCAAATTGCATCGCTGCATCAGTTAGAGAAAAAGCGCATACCCATCCGTTGCGATTAGCTGGTTTGGTGGGTAACCGAACATCTGAAAGGGACCTTATTGATAAATATGTAGAAGCTTGTCCCATGCCCGTACTAGAAGTATTACCCCTCATCGAAGACATTCGAGTCTCGAGAGTGAAGGGAAAGACTTTGTTTGAAATGGCTGAATGCCAACCGAATCTCAATTATGTTTGTGACTTTCATTCAAATGTAGCAGATTAAACTTTGTCTAAACCGGAGGGAATTGTACCAAGAGAAATTCCAGATAGAGAATTATTTAGTTTACTTTCTGATTTCTATCTAAACCCCAATTCTGAAAAGGGAAAGGAAATTCAAAATAGTCAGCAGAATACTCCGCTGGATTTTACAATAATTTGACAACGAGATTGTCACGCCTCTCTCTCTATATATACCCCTTTCCAAGGAAACGCTTTCATGAAGACTCTTGAAATTCCTACTTTTGAATGTGAAACTGGTAATCATCACACCTTTTGTCCTATTAGTCGTGTAGCTTGGTTATACCAAAAGATCGAAGATAGTTTTTTCTCAGTAGTAGGTACGAAGACTTGTGGTTACTTTTTGCAGAATGCTCCTGGAGTTACGATTCTTGCGGAACCTCGTTACGCAACGGCGGAATCGGAAGAGGGGGATATTTCAGCTTAATTGAATGATCAAAAAGAGTTGAAGAAAATCTGTTTCCAAATAAAAAAGGATAGGAATCCTAGTGTTATTATTTGGATTGGCACACGTACTACAGAGATAATAAAGATGGATCTGGAAGGCATAGCGCCCAAGTTAGAACGCCAACTCGGAGTACCAATTATAGTAGCGCGGGCCAACGGATTGGATTACGCCTTTACTCAAGGAGAGGACACTGTATTGGCTGCCATGACACACCGTTGTCCGGAATATGATTGTTATGCTATGAGCCAAGAAAGGAGAGATGCAATTGACAATGCTGAGGAAATGAACGCCGCTCCAGCAGAATCTAATGGATCCAACTCCAAAGGAAGAAAATCGAATAACCATACCTTAGTCCTTTTTGGGTCTCTGCCTTCAGGTGTAGCTTCTCAATCGAATTCAGAATCGAAACGCCAATCCATTCATGTATCGGGTTGGTTGCCCTCCCAGAGATATGCTGAACTTCCAGCCTTAGGCGAAGGGGTTTATGTTTGCGGTGTAAACCCTTTCTTAAGTCGCACAGCGACAACATTGATGCGGCGGAGGAAATGCCAATTGATTGGAGCACCCTTCCCGATCGGTCCCGATGGAACACGTGCTTGGATCGAAAAAATTTGTTCGGTATTTAACGTAAAACCTGACAGTCTAGAGCAGAGAGAGAATCAGATTTGGAATAATCTGAAAGATTATCTTAGAATAGTAACCGGAAAATCTATATTCTTTATGGGAGATAATCTGTTAGAAATATCTCTAGCACGATTTTTAATTCGATGCGGAATGATCGTTTACGAAGTAGGTATCCCCTACATGGATAAGAGATATCAAGCTGCCGAATTATTACTTTTGCAACAGACTTGCAAAAAGATGGAAACACCCATGCCACGAATAGTTGAAAAACCGGATAATTATAGTCAGGTGCAGCGTATGCATGAGCTGAAACCTAATTTAGCAATTACCGGAATGGCTCATGCCAACCCTTTGGAGGCAAGAGGTATTGATACGAAATGGTCTGTCGAATTCACATTTGCCCAAATTCATGGATCCGCTAATGCAAGAGATGTTCTTGAGCTCGTTACTCGCCCTTTGCGGCGCAATAACGACTCTATTCTGGATTGGGGCAGTCTATCAAGACAAACGGTAGAAATCTAAGTTAAATGGTTTTGTTTTGAAATTACCGAGTAATAGAAATTGGTCACTAATCATTATGAATGAATATGTAAGAACGTCGAAAAGTTCTTAGTCATAAAAGTTGTTTATTTCATTTTTATTTTCTATGATTAAGACGAAAGAAAGCTCCCTCCTAATTTCATTGGTAGACTTTTCTCCCCTGGGTGCATAAATAATTATCAAAATGATTTGGAAAAATTACCCACTTATGTGTATAATAGAGACAGGATCAATACTAATTGGGATATTTTAAGGGATAATATGGGTAATGGCGATACTAGTTGCAAGATGTAAAGGAATAATGTAGAGGAGGGGGGGGGGGGGTAGTTATAAACATAAAAAACACTACAACGACATTAAATATATTAAACACTTTGTCACTGGCTTGGGTCAAAATAGCGGGTCCCTACGTATTATTTGGCATTTACTATGGGTTACTCACAACACTACCCGTCGGACCTTCCCAAATCTTATGTGTAAGAGCTTTTATCATGGGAGGAAGCCTCAGCGGTATCGTTGCCTTGAGTGGATCGATGGTGGGGCAGCTACTAATTATTCTATCAATATTTTGTTCACCTATATATATATTGTTGTCGAAGCCGCACGTACTAACTATCGCGGTAATACCATATATGTTCCTATTTTGGTTTCGAACCAAAGACTTACCAGATTATCAAGCTTTCCGCCCTATAACCTCGTTGCGTGATTCGCAAATGGGTAACCTATTTCTGAATAGTTTTCTCTTTCAGATAATGAATCCGATTCTATTGCCAAGTCCTGTATTGGCAAGATTAATTCACCTCTTTTTGTTTCGTTATAGTAATAACGTAATATTCTTAATTAGTAGTTTTTTTGGTTGGTTGGTCGGTCACATACTATTCAGTTATTTATCAAGACTACTAATAGTTCGTGTGGAAAAAGATTCACCAATACTTTATCTATTGGTAAAACGTGCCATTCACAGAACTTTTAGTATTATTCTTGTTATTAATGTAATATTTTATTTGGGTAGAGCCCCAGTGTCCTTTTGGACTAGGAAATTCTTAGATGAGTCTAATGACAAAGACCTCGACTTTTGGATATTCGAGTATAAGGAACTGGAATTACTGTGGTGGATTTTCAAGCCATGGCCTATCTCTTTCTCCGAGCCTTGGAGAACAAATCGGCCTTTACGATTCAAAAAAAATAATCGATTCGACGTTGATAGTCTTGTCAAAAAACGAGTATCCACCTATTTTTTTGATAAATGTGTAATCGATGGAAAACAAAGGTTATCCTTTGCGGCGTTGCCTAGTCTGTCAATTTGTGAAAGATAATTGGAAGAGTCTTCAAACAATTCGGATGTATCCGTGGGAACTTATCCCACATACAGGGACTGGATTTTAGAGAGATTGGTTAGGAGCGAAGCTTTCGAAAAAGAGTTAAAGCACCGAGTTGAATTGTTAGACGACGGGTCTACTTTTTGGAAAGCAATGGAAAAAAAAATTAGATTGACAAGTGAAAATAAGACTAGATTACCCAACGTATACGATCCTTTTCTAACTAATTCCTATCGTATAAGGATCCCGACTCCACAGACATTTTTAACAGTGGATGAGTTAGATTTGCCGATGAGGAGGGGATCAGGATCAGTGACAAATAAAAGATCAGCGACAACTAGAAGGAACAACTACATCGGTAGAAACAGTTCCAAGAAGCGGATTGAATATTGGGTTTCTGCCAGAAATGAAAAATCGAAACATAGCAACAGGACTCCGCTTCCGTGGGAAACTTTACCGAGAAAAGCTCAACGCATATTTCACTTCATGTTTAATAACCGACTATCGTTCGATTTTGAAATAGAAGACATTTTAAATGGAATAAATTCTTCATCCAGGGTCGATGTGACTTGGGAACAAATCTTCGATATCGATCCGATAGATCGAGCCCTGTTTTTGATTTATCTCGAAGAAGATTGTCGCAACTTCAAGAAGATCTCTCTATCAGATATACTCTCAATAAATGGTGAAAGGCGCCCCTCTGATCCAAAATACGAAGCGCGCTCAATTTATAAAATTGAGGATCTGGAAAAAGATTTGGCTCATGAGACTGAAATTTTGATGGATAATCGGTTCGATGTTCCAGGCGTCGAAAGTGATGTTCGTTATAGAAAATTAAGAAATATAGGGATTAGTATTGCTAAGACGAAACGGAAGACAATAAGACTAGTAAAACGATTTGCAAAAATCTCTGATTTTCGTCGGAAAGTCGTAAAAGGGTCTATGCGGTCCAGGAGGCGCAAGATATTGGTTTGGAAAATGCTTCAAGATAAAGCGCATTCACCCTTTTTCTTGAGATTAATGGAAATACCTACCTTCTTCCAATTATCTATCGAGGGATTCACAGGTTTGAATTCTGAATTAATGATCACTGGCCCGGGAGAGGCGGCTGGTCTGCAATTTGAACAAGAACTAAAATTTTCCTCAGCTACGAAAGGCTTAAGTGGATCAAAATCTGCCCGTTCAGCTGTAGCGGCTAGATTGGATGTGGGTCCCATTCACAGTGGAAGAGGTTTATTGTTGGTTTTACAACCGAATTTTCGAAAATATATAAAATTACCTATATCTATAGCGTTTAAGAATTTTGGTCGTAAATTGCTACTTCAAGATTCTGAGTGGGATAAGGATTGGAAGGAATGGAGAAAAGAGATTCATATTAAGTGTACGTATGACGGCGAAGAATTTTCACATAGTCGGTTTCCCGGTCGCTGGTTGAAGGAGGGCTTGCAGATAAAGATTCTATATCCATTTCAATTGAAACCTTGGCGCACTAATAGGAGGAAGAAACGATCAACTATTCGGGAAAAAATTAGAGAGATCAAATCTACTAGGGGTCGAGGATCAAAAAATGGCAGTCGGTTAGAACAAAAAAGGTCCCAATTTACTTATTTAACCGCTTGGGGATTTCAAACAGATATACCCTTTGGAACTATTAAAAAAGACCCTTCGTTTTGGAAACCCGTTCGAAGAGAATTAATTCGGATTTGGGAAAAAAATCTCTCGCTGCGAACCCAGCAAGTATGGCGTTTATATTCCAAATTCAATGTAGACAAGATACTGAGACCAAGTCTATTAAGGGGATTGAATCTATTTTTTGGAGTTGAACAAATATCAAATGACTCTGGTTGGAATGATATTACTGGGAAAGAGACTCTATCCATTAGACATAAAAAGAAACTAGTGGAATCGAAACCAAATATTGATAAAACAAGTGAAAGAGCGATTCATATTGACAATAAACTTAAATCAATAATTAATGCTGATGAAGGGCTAGTGACGGATAATAGTGCGCATGGACTCGTGGATTTGTCAACCGAGAAAATTATTAGAAACGAGCAAGGTACCAAAAAACTCCAGGTCAATGAATTAGTAATGGATGATAGGCTGAGGGACACGAACCTTACCGTTCCTCTGAGATTTGAAAAAGAAATAATGGGTTTTGGTGGAATTATATTGAAATTACGCGTATTGATGGCGGAAGTAAACGAAAAGTCTTTGTTGGTAGCATCAACATCCTGCCAAAGAATCAACAGAGCTATTGCTCATTACTCTAATGAATTTGCTGCGTTACAGGCGCAACTGATAAAAGTGAAGAGTAACACTATTGAGGTTTACGAGGAGACAGAAAACTTAACTTTATCTGTTTCCGGAACGAAAAATGGGGTGTGGCGAGTTGACAATTTTCAATCACTATCTCAAGCTCGTCTTTATGACAATATGTGGAGCATGAGCATAAAGGGAAATCTAGATTTGAGTTTTATGATGAATGGAACCGTGAAGAGCAGTAATTCTGGAAAAGGAACCAGATACACCGGGGATTGGGATAATAGTTCAACGTTGTATCAGACTGGGAAAGATTGGGGTTCTGCAGAGGATTATTACGACGTGACGGGTAATAATGATTATTCGATAAATAAGATGAAACTCTTAGGAATAAATGAGAGTAATAGTGATATAAACAATCTCCTAGATTGTCTCGATGAAACAGGTAACAAAATTGTACATAAAGTTATTAATGAACACATCAGGGAATCTGTAGAGGGGTGGGGATTCCTCAAACAGCTCTGTGAATTAGATGCAAATAATTGGAATAGGTGGATAGATTGTTTCTACAGATGCAACTTACCGCTAGAAGTGTGGCGTAATATAGCACCTCAGAAATGGAGAGTCGGTTTAGATAATTCGAACATACTTAAAAATATTGAGAGAAAGATTCTAGATGAGCAGGAACAATATGTCCTTCGGGACAATTATTCTATCTATACCAAAAACCCCTTGCTTAGAGACCGAATCCAAAATTTTAATAAGCGCCGCAAATATAGTTATTCATTACATAGTTTTGTTGATTTTTTACGAGATGCAGATACACAAAAATTTCCTATGCGACAAGACGCTCTCGCGCAAAAGGTTCATTCCGAAAATCGTATCGAGAATTTTAGTAGAGTAGGGGGAAAGAAGAAACTTTCTTATTCACATATTTCTGATTCAGAAATTAATTTTAACTCAAAGTTTGATTTGATGCTATGGGTAGTTCCGGATCTCACGGGAATCAAAAGCACTTTTATAAAAAAACCAAGATTAAAAAAGTATGTTTTGAGGGATGAGGGTCCTAGTTACAGGATAATAAAATTATTAGATATAGATGGTAGGTTTCAAGATACATTGAATGAGATATACGAGATAACATTAGATGAGAGAGAAAGTCCTGATTACATATTTCGGTGGAAATGGAAATCCAAAGCATTAGAGGGGGAACTAGATAAATTGAGGAACTTGACAGTCCTCATTAGCATATTGGGAAATGACCAAGATCTTACTGCGTTCTGCGTCAATATAGGCATAGAGTCAGATCTATTGAATCTCTTTTTGAACACAACTAGGCTTAGTGTTTTAAATAACTTATCTATTGTTTCGGCCCATCGTTTACCGCTAGTATTTGACGATCAAATTTTGATGTACAAGATTGTTACCCCTCTACTAAAATTTAAGTATAGATTTAGAAATAGATTCAAGAAACGGTTATATAAGGATATATCTAATGGATGTATATCACGTTTATCACTTGTAGCAATAGAAGGGAAGACTAAACAGTCTCAGCTTTATAACATCGAGGATCTTATGCTTCCGAGACGTCGACGGGAATTACGATTCCTTCGATCTCTACTAAGTCTAGAATCTCCAGAACTGGAAGAACAGTATTTAGCTCCCATTCCCGAAATCGGGCGGTTTCACGGGAATAAGGAGTCTAATTATTTCGCGCTAAATGAGGTCCAAAAAATTAAACGCTTCCTATGGCCCAGCCATCGTCTAGAAGAACTAGCCTGTGTAGGTAGATTCTGTTTCAATATCACTAATGGAAGTTGATTCGCCATGCTCAAGATACGGATGTATCCTATTATTAAGAATTGACGCGAGCGGAGGAACATAAAGTAAAAGCGTAAGTTTGAGCATTTGCTTGATTGGGATTACCCAAACAAAAAGGTAATCCAAATCAAGTATTTGACGTATCAATTAACTGATCGCCCACCTGCAAGCCGTGATAAAAAGACCTGCTCATCGATCTCCAAACAGTGAATCTAGGGCCTGTTGCAATACCATTTTTTTTTTTTTTCAATTCAATTGAACTTTTTTTCCTTTCGCTCAAACCGATACTGCTTCAATTGAATTGTCCAATTGGTGACTGAATCTCTTATAATCAGTTTGAAAAAAGAAAAAACAATCATAATTATTATTGTTACTATGAATAAAAAGATATCTATTGATTTGTCGTTAATGGATGAGAACAAAGGTACAGGATCTGCTGGCTCCCAAGTCTACTATTTGACCCATCAAGTATCGAAACTTACTTCTCATCTGGAATTGCACCCCAAAGACTATTCATCTCAAAGAGGTTTGTGGAAATTATTAGGCAAACGCAAGCGTCTCTCAATCTATTTATCCGATAAGAATCCAACTTTGTATAATAAAGTTATAAAAAATCTAAGTATTCGGGGATTAAAGGGGCGTTGATGCAAATTTGCGCCGGAAGTTGCTACTTCGATACATATGGTACATGATAAAACTTTTCTATTTAGTTACTGAAGCTAGATTTTGTGATATTTATTGGAAAGGAAACAATTTACGAGTATGCCTCTTAAAGAAATAGATCCAGTTACAGTAAGTATGGGTCCTCATCATCCATCGATGCATGGTGTTCTTCGGCTTATTGTTACTCTAGACGGCGAAAATGTTGTTGATTGCGAACCAATATTAGGCTATTTACATAGAGGGATGGAGAAGATTGCCGAGAACCGGACGATTTTGCAGTACCTTCCCTATGTAACAAGGTGGGATTACTTAGCCACCATGTTTACCGAAGCAGTAACAGTCAATGCACCGGAGAAATTAGCAAATATTCAAGTACCTGGAAGAGCTAGTTACATACGTGTAATCATGCTTGAATTAAGCCGAATAGCTTCCCACTTGTTGTGGCTTGGACCCTTTTTAGCGGATGTTGGTGCGCAGACTCCCTTCTTTTATATATTCCGAGAAAGGGAAATGATTTATGATTTATTTGAAGCTGCTACGGGTATGCGAATGATGCATAACTATTTTCGTATCGGGGGAGTCGCTGCAGATCTGCCATATGGGTGGGTAGATAAATGTTTAGACTTCTGTCATTATTGTCTTCCAAAGATTCATGAATATGAGCGACTAATTACGAAGAATCCTATTTTTTTGAGACGGGTAAGGGGAATCGGTTTTATTAGTAGGGAAGAAGCTATCAATTGGGGCTTATCGGGACCCGTGTTACGAGCCTCAGGGGTTCAATGGGATCTCCGCAAAATTGATCATTATGAATGTTATGATAACTTGGATTGGCAGATCCAGTGGCAAACAGAAGGAGATTCGTTGGCTCGTTATTTGGTACGAATTAGCGAAATGAAAGAGTCCATAAAAATTATTAAACAAGCATTGAAACTCCTTCCAGGGGGTCCATATGAGAATTTGGAAGGTCGACGTTTCAATCAGCAACAAGGTGAAGTAGAATGGAATGATTTCAATTATCAATTTGTTGGCAAGAAGTCCTCTCCCACTCTTAAGTCACCTAAGCAGGAACATTATGTGAGAGTAGAAGCTCCCAAAGGAGAATTAGGAGTGTTCTTGATTGGAGATGATAGTGTTTTCCCTTGGAGATGGAAGATTCGTCCACCTGGTTTTACAAATCTACAGATTCTTTCTCAATTGATAAAAGGAATGAAGCTAGCAGATATTACGACAATATTAGGCAGTATAGATATTATTATGGGAGAGGTTGATCGTTGAAACGGTAACTGGTATCGAAACTTCCGGAGAACAAGTAGTTCACTTATTTGATGAATTAGTAGTTGCAAAAGATTCTTTCAAATTAATTTGGACTTTAGTATCTATACTTATCTTAGTTATAGGAGTTACAACAGGAGTATTAGTCATTGTATGGCTCGAATGAAAAGTGTCCGCGGGGGTCCAGCAGCGTATCGGACCAGAATACGCGGGTCCGTTCGGAATTATCCAATCTCTAGCAGATGGAATCAAGCTTCTATTAAAGGAAGACATTGTCCCAGCTAGGGGCGATACTTGGTTATTCAATATTGGCCCAGCCGTGGTAGTCATACCAGTTTTCATAAGTCATTTGGTAATACCTTTTGGTCAACATATTATTCTATCTGATCCGAGTATAGGTGTTTCTTTTTGGATCGCTATCTCAAGCATTGTACCCCTAGGTCTTCTCATGGCAGGGTATGGCTCAAATAATAAATATTCTTTTCTGGGCGGTCTTAGAGCCGCTGCCCAATCTATCAGTTACGAAATACCCCTGGCTTTATGCATCTTGTCCATATCCCTACGTGCGATTCGTCGAGTATCAGTCGGAGGTAGATACTTCGAAAAGAAATCTTCGTTGATTGATAAACTAAATAGTCATTTGGGTGAGATCGAACAGCGTTTCGCAGTTATTGAGTCGAGTCCCAGTCTCCATGTACGGGTGTAAAAGCATATCCGTATCCGAGCGGTAGATACTGCTCTTTACCCCAGGTCTAGGATTAGTCACCGAGGCTTGAAGCGGGAACGAGCAATAATCAGGTTTTCCTAATTAAGCATGAGTGGATGGTCAGGAACACTAATATACGCAAGAGATTTGTAAGATAGAGGAAAGAAGGGATAGAGGGCGGGTACCAATGGATTTTAAAAATAATCAAATCACGTCTTTATCTATTTATCTTTTTACTTCTACTGGATGAGAGAGACTCAGCTTCGGTAGGGGTGCCTGAGTGGTACATCTAGATAGAAAATCCCAGCCTCGAGTATATTCCTATCCACTTCAATCATGACTACTTGGAACGAAGTAACCCTTGCAGCAGTTTCCCGATTCTAGTAAAAAAAAAAGGGAGATTACTAAGCTAATCATTCGAGGATTTCCCTCCCCAGATGCGGGTGAAACCTTTTTCTAGACGGAACCGTATGGTAAGCATGAAAAAGCTTTGTGAAGCATTTTAACCCATATTCAAAAAGGACTGAGAGGGTGGAGATGGATTCGGAAGCAGTTACTTCTTGCGGCAAACGGAATCTCATCGGTTAGGATTGGGAGAATCTTCATACAGCGGTATCGGAAATGATAATTTTAAATTATTGACCCTTCTCCATGGAATCGATGGGGAGCCGTATGAAATTCTAACTTCATGTACGGTTCTGAATTAGAGGTGGTAACTAGACTCATACCGTCGACTATCCTTATCCGGTAGCTTGAGTACAGTTGATATAGTTGAAACGCAATCTAGGTTTGGTTTTTTGGGATGGAACTTATGGCGTCAACCCATAGGTTTCATAGCATTCTTCATCTCATCTTTGGCAGAATGCGAAAGATTACCGTTCGACCTACCGGAAGCGGAGGAAGAACTAGTAGCGGGCTATCAAACTGAATATTCGGGGATAAAATTTGGTTTATTTTATGTTGGTTCTTACCCAAATTCATCGGTTTCTCCATCATTTGTAACGGTTCCTTATTCGGGTGGATGGGATTCATCAATTCCTTTTTTTACTAAGTTTGGGCAAGATTCTCTCTCTTCGGATCTTAGCAGCGAATCCTTCGATTTAGTGAGAATAGTGATAGATATCATTACTACATTATCCAAATCTTATTTGTTTTTATTTATCTCCATTTTGACAAGACGGACTTTGCCCAGAGTGAGAATAGATCAATTATTGGATCTCGGATGGAAATTTCTTTTGCCCATTGCTCCAGGAAATCTGTTGCTGACAGCTTCATTTCAACTTCTGTTACTCAAATAGTATATGCTTTTTTTTTTATTCCAACAGTATTCGAAGTCAAATCTATTCAATCTATTTATTTATATATATATATATATATATTTTTTTTTTTTTAGATATATATATATATAAATAGATTTATTATAAGAAAAATAATAATATTATTAGGTTTATCTATCATATGTTTCCCACACTAATTAAATTTCGAGATTATGGGCAACAAGCCATAGAGGCTGCAAAGTACATTGGTCAAGGTTTTGCAGTTACTTTAGATCATTTGAATCGTTTACCCATAACTATTCAATATCCGTATGAAAAAATTGTATCATCCGAACGATTTCGTGGACGCATCCATTTTGAGTTTGACAAATGTATCGCTTGTGAAGTATGCGTCCGAGTATGTCCGATTAATTTGCCTGTTGTTGATTGGAAACTAATAAAAAGCATTAGAAAGAAACAATTGAAGAGTTATAGCACTGATTTTGGAGTTTGCATCTTCCGCGGAAACTGTGTCGAATACTGTCCGACTAATTGCTTATCAATGACCGAAGAGTATGAGCTTTCAAGCTACGATCGTCATGAATTGAATTATGATCAAATGGCTTCGGGGCGTCTACCCCTCTCCATCTCCCAAGATTTTTCAATCCAAACAATTTCAGCGAGTTACCTATCCAAAAGAGCTATGGGTAGACATTCTGATAATCAAACAATCACCCGTAGTGCCAATTGAATATTTCGATAGATGAATCGACTCATCTAGTTACTAGTTATCTTTGAGAAAGAGATGGGATTAATAAAAGAGAGAGAGTGAATACAACTAATAGATGATATTAAAATATTGGAGCGATTGTGTATAACGAATTTATCCGAATCAATTCATGGAGCTATTTTGACATTAATAGAATTAGGTATTCTACTAGGAAGTTTGGGAGTAGTATCACTCGCTAATGTGGTTCATTCTGCTTTTCTTCTCGGGCTGGTTTTCACCCGTATATCCCTGTCGTATCTCGTATTGAATGCTGATTCCCTAGCTGCCGCGCAATTGCTGGTTTATGTAGGAGCTATAAATGTTTTAATTGTGTCTGCCGTAACGGTTACTGATGAACCAACGAGTCCCAATTCAACCACTAATTGGAGTATAGGATATTTCATTACTTTGGGAGCTTGTACAGGTCTTTTTTCACTATCAACCATTATGATTTATAGTACAAGATGGTCTATCGTTAATGAATCAAAGATTCTTGTTGAAAAGACCTCGGAAAATAACGTTCAAGGGCTTGGATATAAGTTATTAACTACTTTTCTAGTTCCGTTTGAACTTCTTTCCATACTTCTTCTAGTTGCTCTTGTAGGAGCAATTACCCTAGCCCGTAACGAAGAAGTAACCACAATGAACGAAAGGTCTGTTTCATCATCATCTCGGAATACCTCTTCGCTTTTTTGATCAATCTTGACCTTATTGAAATAGAAGGGTTAGATGATAAAACCGCGTAAAAATTGACTTATCAGGTTTTTTTGGGGAGGAGGAGGTTAATATATCACGCTTGAACACGGACTAGTGTTAGGTGCCTATCTTTATTGTGTTGGTTTCTTTGGATTAATTACCAGTCGAAACACGGTTAGGGCACTCACGCGTCTTGAGTCAATTTTTAATGCAGTTAATATTAATTTTACAACATTCTCCAATTTTTTTGACAATTCGCAATTGGGGGGAGAAATATTCTCTTTATTCGTAATAGCCGTTGCGGCTGCTGAAGCTGCTATTGGATTGGCCCTCGCTCTTGTTATTCAGCGAAACAGAAGATCGACTCGTATCGATCAATTCAATCTGTTAAAATGGTAATTGATCAATAAATACAGCGTTTCTCTAAATCTAATCAATTTGGTGTTCAATTTAATAACGGATATTGCTGCCGATCGAATCGTGTCACAGCCCCCCCCCCCCCTCCCCTCTCTTTGATAACTAGGTTTCTCTCCTTACCCTATACTTCTATATTCTTATTTTTCCCTTCTCCTTTTTATTTATTTTTTATTCTTCCAAAAATGAGAAACAATTTTATACAAGCATTAGACCTGATCGGGTAGATCATATGAAGGGAATGTTTCACTTAATGATGAAAAGTATCAGCGTAAGGGGCGGGGAGAGATAGGTGTATCCTAACCATTTAAATAAAGTAATATTTTTGGTATATCAATCTGATAGGAGTAAATAGACTCAATGGCACATTCAGTGAAAATCTATGATACATGTATCGGTTGTACTCAGTGCGTAAGGGCATGTCCCACAGATGTGTTAGAAATGATACCCTGGGATGGGTGTAAAGCTAATCAAATAGCTCCTGCTCCTAGAACAGAAGATTGTGTAGGTTGTAAGAGATGTGAATCCGCTTGTCCAACAGATTTTTTGAGTGTACGCGTCTACCCGGGAGCTGAAACCACTCGCAGTATGGGTCTAGCCTATTAATTAACCAGTAGAGTTAGAAAAAAAAAAAATTAATTTTTTTTTTTCTACTTTATTTCGACTCATACTCGAGGCTTCATAATCACGAAGTCTAGGTATGAGTCGGGATAGTTAGTTTACACAGTCCTTTATATCAAAAATTATTTTCTATCCATGATGAGTAACGTACCTCGGCTAACGATAATCGTTCTCTTTCCAATTTTTGCAGGTCTGCTGCTTCCGAGGCTGCCGCGTAACGGAAATAGAATTATTCGATGGTATACCCCGGGCATTCGTATACTAGAATTTCTACTAATCATTTATATTTTTCATTGTCACTTCCGACTCGATAACCAATCCATTCAATTGATAGAAAACTTTAATTGGATAAACTCTATTAATTTTCATTGGCGTTTAGGTATTGACGGACTTTCTATGGGTCTTATTCTACTAACAGGTTTTGTTACTACTTTAGCAACTCCAGCAGCTTGGCCGATCACACGCAATACGCGGCTATTCTATTTTCTAATGTTAGTTATGTATAGTGGCCAAATCGGATTATTTGCTTCTCGAGATATTTTGCTTTTCTTTTTCATGCGGGAGCTAGAACTAATTCCAATCTATTTACTCTTATGCTTGTGGGGTGGAAAGAGACGTTTATACTCAGCCACAAAATTTATTTTATACACAGCTGGTGGTTCCATCTTTCTCTTAGTAGCAGCTTTAACTATGAGTTTCTACGGAACCGAGGTGCCCTCGTTCGATATTCAAGACTTGACTAATAAATCGTACCCCATATCATTGGAAGTACTTTTTTACTTGGGGTTTTTAATTGCCTATGCTGCGAAATTACCAATCGTTCCCTTTCATACTTGGTTGCCCGACACCCATGGAGAGGCACATTACAGTACGTGTATGTTGCTAGCTGGAGTATTGTTAAAGATGGGGGGATACGGATTGATCCGAATAAATTTGGAGTTATTGACCCACGCACATTCTATATTTGGATCATGGTTGGTACTGTTCGGAGCAATCCAGATTGTATACGCTTCTATGATTTCGCTGAGTCAGCGTAACCTTAAGAGAAGAATAGCCTATTCATCAATTTCCCATATGGGTTTTGTAACCATCGGTATTGGTTCCTCGACAAATACGGGTATTAATGGAGCTATATTACAAATGATTTCCCATGGTTTAATAGGTGCAGCTCCGTTTTTCCTTGCGGGTACTTGTTACGATAGAACCCGTACCCTTTCCCTCGACCAACTAGGAGGGATTGCAATTCCAATGCCTAGACTATTTACCATGTTTAGTATCTTCTCACTGGCATCTCTCGCGTTACCGGGAATGAGTGGGTTTGCATCAGAATTATTGGTATTCCCAGGAGTCGTTACTAATAAGCAATATTCATCTCTATTTAAAGTGGCGATTACGATAGTAGAAGCAACTGGTACAGCATTAACTCCCATCTATTCGTTATCTATGTTACGTCGAATATTTTATGGGTATAGACTGTCCAACGAATCGAATCCGTATCTAATTGATTCTGGTCCGAGGGAATTATTTATTTTGATTTGTCTCTTCCTACCAATACTAGGTATTGGTCTATATCCAAATATGGTTCTACATCTATGGAATAGTAAAGTACTTTCGATCTTGTTTTCATATTCTCTTATCGAATGAAATAAAAACGAGAAGTAACCATACCTTAAGTTTAAGTATTAGACCTTTTTTTTTATTCCAATTGATAGCAAAATGTCGAAATTTGTTTCGTATCCAATCCTTATTTAGTAGAAGAATTTACTAGTCTCAGTAACATCATTTTAGGATTATTCGTATGATAACGTTGCCCCGCACGTATCTGTCTAGGTAATCGATACTACGAATTACCATAAATGGGGATGGAGAAACAGAAACAAACAGATAAAGCAGATACAACTTTTTTCTATTTATCTTTTAATTGTTTGTTTCTGCTCATCCCTTTTTTTATTTATTATTCAAGTAACCGATTGGAATTGATTACATAATAATTAGGAAAACCTTTTAGAACGGTAAAGTGCCTCAGTTTCTTTCTCTTATTCTTTTATTTATTTTCCTTGTTCTCAGATTAACCATCCATAGTTGTGTAATCCGATTCCCAATAGATTGACTCCCGAAAAACGAATCCAAACCAAAAAGAATCCTGTAGATGCCACTGCGGCGGATGCCTCTCCCCCCCAACTCTTAGTTATCCTGGTATGAAGATAAATAGCATGTATTAGCCAAGTCACTAATGCCCAAGTTTCTTTGGGATCCCAGCTCCAGTAAGATCCCCATGCTTCATTAGCCCACACTGCTCCGGGAAGAATACCAATAGTTAGAAAGGAAAACCCTAAGCTTATAATTTGATAAGCCCATTGATCCAATTGATTAATCAACTGGCACTTGCGTGAATTTAAGGATAACAGGTAGAAAGGATTATCCATGTCAGTTTGTTTTTGATCGTGATAATAACTATTTGTATTCAAGAATCGGTTGCACAATTTGCAAATCGATTGATGGTTCATCAAGTTGGGAATAGAAGATCTATTCATTTTATCAAAAGAAACAATCGGTAAAGATATTGCTGATAGGGATCCACGTAACAGGGTTGCATGGCTCAGTAACATCATACTCACATGCATCATTAACCGATGAGACTGCAAAGCGGGTACTAGCTGCGTGGATTGTTGCATTCCTTCAGGAAGACCTGAAGTAGCAAAGGCATGAGTAAGCATAGCACTTGGTGCCGTGACTGCACCTGACCACTCATTCTGATGTCTAATCTTCAATATTATGTACGATAGGGAGAAGCTCCATGAAAGGAACATGGATGATTCGTATAGATTACTCGATGGTAAATGCTTGGTTTGGACCCAACGAATTAACAGAAATCCTGTTGTACGAAGAAAAGCAATTGTCATAACTTTTCTATTCAAACTATTCAGTCTATGAGGCCTATAAGCTAGATCGATCCAATGCGGCAAAGTAACAGGAAAAAGCATAAGAAAGGGAATGTGAGCGAATATGTGCTCTATATCAATGTACATCGTAATGAAAAAGGACCAGTGAATTAATCAGATTTGATCAGCATCAAATTAATTAGTATTAATCAACTTATACCATCTATTTCTCATTCGAGAAAGATAAGGAGATAAATTGGGAACTTTATTATGTGAAGTTGAAAAAAGAAAAAAAAAAAATAGATATTAGATCCTTATTGTCATTACATTTAATAAATTCATTGCATAATATTTATTTGAGGTTCAACTTTTTTTTTTTATAGGTTGCACTGGAATGCCGCTACTCGGATTCGAACCGAGATGCTCTAGCACTGCTTCCTAAGAGCAGCGTGTCTACCGATTTCACCATAGCGGCTTATCAGTCACCCAACTTAAGTTTATCATAGTTTCGAATAATAGGTCAATATTTTTTTTTTTTTCTGAACCAGAAGGATGTACGGGGAAATCGAGAGTAAGAGTAAAAAGAAAAACATTTGGTAGTATTGAATCCATATCGATATTCGATGCTATACTCGTATGGGGGTAACGGAATATAGCGCAGCTTGGTAGCGTGCCATCTTGGGGTGATGGAGGTCGCAGGTTCAAATCCTGCTATTCCGAATGGATAAACAAGTAACGGATAATAGTCATATAGTGAATCCAAAAACTTTATATTCGATATTTTTTTCATTTAAGTAATTAACAATGTGACACTTACTTATACATATATGGAGAGGGGGAGCTTTCCGATCTTGAAGTACAAGGGAAAAAAAAAAAAAATACTCTATATTTATATAGAGTATTTTTCCATCTCATACGTACTATCTAGACATCTATCCCCCCCCCCTCCTCTCTCGCCCTCCTCTATAGCTTCGATTCGTCAGTGGAAAATCTCTATCTATCAACCAACGTAAAGCATCATTTGGTTACTATGATGTCTAATCTAGTATTGTGACTTGATCTTTCTAGTATGTCTCAATCAATGATATATGAAACGTGCCGCTTGTTAGTTGAATCTATCTCTGTGACGAATATGGTTATATCTCTCAATGATGCATGTTGGAACAATGCAATGAGCGTAAGATATTAGTTTTTTTTTTTTATTTTCTTTCGGAAATACTAAGTCTAAGTTAACAATTAATCAAATAACTTGGGCATATCGTTGATTATTATGATCCGTATCACTTGAAATCCTCTTACTTTAATCAGTTACTTTTGGAATCTTCGTGACTAGTCACAAAAAGATACTTAATTTGTTTCAGAAATTTTCTCGTTTGTTATATAATAAAAACTTTTTGAACGACCAGTTAAAATGGATTGGGCTGAAGAAAAAGCTTTTGATGCTACTTTCACCGCTTTAGCCCTCCACACACGGTTACGAATTCTTTTCCTTGACCCGGAGGTACGTTTCTTTGGAACTGCCATAAGGATATATATGTATATATATATATATATTTTTTTTTTTTTAATATCTATGATTGAATTGAGAAGGTTAACTATATTGATACGTATCAATAGAATGGATATAATGAGAGAAAAGAAGAAATGAATGATGCGATTGAAAAGTACTAAAAAAAAAATCAATAGACTTACGTTTTTGTTATACTAACTTTCTACGTAACTAGTGGTTGATACAAGAAATCAGTTAACAATCATTTAATTCTTTGCCGTTGAAATAGATAGAATCGACCACAAATCGGATCAAATTTTCTCTGTATCCAACTTTTCTTCATGTTTTCTTCTTAGAATGGATCTTTTGTATCACTATTTTACTTCCGAAACAGGGGTGTAGTATTCTTCCCCTAACAGTTGCATCACTCAACCATGGATGTCCAATACTTATTTCGGATCCACGACGAATAAGTGAGACTCGATTTATCGATACTTTCATATTGGACCCCGATACGTCTTGAAGTGACGCGAAGTGACGAACGTCATAGAATCTTCCTGGTTCCACTCGGAGTTGTTTCCCACCAACGTCAATTATTGCATATCTATTCATTACGATTTTTTTATACTGAAAAAGGGTTTGTGAAACCAATCGGTTTGGGATTGAAAACTTTAATTTAGATAAGTATCTCCAACGTATTTAAATCTTGTCAAGTTGCAAAGATTCGATTGAGATAGAAGATAAATAACTTATCTAGTGACATACTAATAATTCCATTCCCTATTGTTCCTTTCTTTTTTAGAAGTAAAGAAAAAAAAATTAAAAACAACAGATTCAATTCAAATTTAATATGTTCGCGGAATTTTCATATGAATATGTTTGGATCGTTCCTTCGTGCCCACTAGTAGCTTCCGGCTCAACTGGATTAGTATCGTTCTTACTCCCAAAAGCTACGAAAGGTCTTCGCCGCTCATGTGCCGCGTTCAGTATTCTCTCACTAACTGTTTCTATGTTTATTTCCTTTCTTTTCTTCTGGCAACAAAATGTTAGTCACTCCACCCAAGAGTATTTGTGGTCATGGATCCTTAAAGATGATATTTCCCTGAAAATAGGTTTCTTGGTAGATCCACTCGCTCTTATTATGTCAATATTAGTTACTACTGTAGGTATCTCAGTCACGATTTACAGTGATAGTTATACGTGTCACGACTAAGGATATGCAAGGTTTTCCGCTTATTTGAGTTTATTCACCGCGTCAATGTTAGGATTAGTCTTCAGTCCTAATTTGATACAGATTTATGTGTTCTGGGAATTAGTGGGGATGCGTTCTTACTCGTTAATAGGTTTCTGGTTTGTGCGACCTAGTGCTGCCAATGCCTGTCAAAAAGCTTTTGTAACCAACCGTATAGGAGATTTTGGGTTGTTATTGGGTATATTGGGTATCTATTGGATAACCGGTAGCTTCGAGATTTATGAATTGTGTGATTGATTCATTGAATTAATTAGTAGCGGTAGTGTTAACCCCGTCCTCGCTAATATAATAGCTCTTCTACTATTTTCAGGGCCAGTGGCTAAGTCTGCGCAATTTCCACTCCACGTATGGTTGCCGGATGCAATGGAGGGACCCACCCCTATATCAGCTCTTATACATGCTGCTACTATGGTAGCTGCTGGAATCTTTTTCATAGCTCGAATCCTTAACCTGATTGAAATATTACCCTTGAGTATGAGTGTTATTTCTTGGGTAGGTGGAACAACAGCCCTATTGGGGGCAACATTGGCCCTCACTCAGAGGGATCTTAAGAAGGGTTTAGCCTATTCTACTATGTCTCAGCTGGGATATATGGTGTTAGCCTTGGGCATTGGTGCTTACCGATCTGCTTCGTCTCATCTTATCACACACGCTTATTCCAAAGCCTCATCATTTCTTGGATCTGGTTCAGTCATTCATTCGATGGAAAAAGTAGTTGGATACTCTCCCATTAAGAGTTAGAATATGCTTCTCATGGGTGGTTTACGGAAGTGTATGCCAATTACCGGAACTACTTCTTTTTTAGGTACTCTTTCTCTATGTGGTATACCGCCACTAGCCTGTTTTTGGTCTAAAGATGAAATTACTGCAGAGAGTTGGTTATATTCCTCTTACCTTGGATGGATAGCTTCCATCACAGCTGGTTTCACTGCGTCTTATATGTTTCGTATCTATCTCCTCACATTTGAGGGAGATTTTCGTGCCAATAATATTAGTCATAGCCATTTCGGTATTTCTCGTTTATCCGATAATAATATTAGTTTATGGGGGGAAACTAAAAAAGAATTATCCATTGAAAAAAATATTGACAATCCCTTATCCTCACAGAATGCAGAGCTTCCGGAAGCTGTTCCAGTTGCATATTCTTATAAAAAGAATCTGACTCATGAAAAAGGAATTCAAACAGATTCCGATTTGTCCCACTCCCACAACTTATTAAATCCCGAAGAATCAGATTTTTCTATGGTATTACCTCTGATAGTGTTGGTAATGCCCACTTTATTGGCTGGGTTGATAGGGGTCAATTTTATTCAAAAAGAAACTGGTCTTGATTCATTGTCCGAATGGTTGATTCCCCTCATCGTTCCTATTAAGTCTAATAAAGCAAATTTGATAGAACTCTTGATAGATTCAATCGGTTCGGTCAGTTTATCTTTCGTTGGAATATTCATTTCCTATGTAATGTATGGACCAATTTCTTTTTATCAAATAAAAATATACAAATATATTCGGGATATTAAAGTTCTAGATGAAAAGCTGTTGAGTTCGTTTGGACATTTCATTCAAGGTTGGTCACTAAATCGCGGGTACATCGATTATTACTACAACGTCTACCTCATAAAAACTACAGTCTTTCTGAGTAAACTAGTCGTATTTTTTGACCAATGGGTAATCGATGGAATTATCAATGGGACTGGTGCTTCTAGCCTTTTCGGTGGGGAGGGTGCAAGATACGGGGGAAGCGGTAGAATATCTTATTATTCATTTGGATTAATTACTGGAATTATCCCACTAATATTACTAGCAGTTTTCGTTCTTCCAATTACTTGAGAAAGTAAATAAAAAAGCTCCAATTCGTGTTCATTTCTTCCGACTGCTCCTCATCTTCCCCATCTCTATTTCTCTCCTTTTCCCTTTCTTTATTCTCCCTATTACTATTGAAAGATATTCCTTCTACTTCTATGAGGTAGAAGAATCCTGTGGCTATTCTACTATGCTTCTAGGAAGGGGGAGAATAGAAACTATTGATTGGTGATTGATCGATACAGATCATGGGGGGGGGCAATCAATCATGGCCAAGATCAACCGCACCAGCCCCCCCCCCCCCCCCCATGATTCGGGGGCTCTATTCAAATAGGATTGCTATCGCTGCCGCTTCTTCCTATAATAAGAGTTAGGGTGTACACAAAGTTTGTGAAATGTCGGAGGAAGCTTAACGTCTTGCAGATTCAGAGGCGGCTCAAAGAACAAGGGTCTTTACTTTAAATGTGTATGAGACTAAATCCCCTACCATTTTCCCCGGTAGCTCAGCGGTAGAGCGGTCGGCTGTTAACCGATTGGTCGTAGGTTCAAATCCTACCCGGGGAGATTCATCTATTTCCGGTGGAATGAAAGATGGTTTAGATGATGGAGATGATGGAGATGATGATGCTTCTTTCGAATAAAAGACCTTGATTCACGCTAAAAAAGGGGAAGGTACATTCTCATAATATCCTTAAAAATTTACATTATCTACATAAAAAACTCCCAGTGATAGGATAGTTGTCTTTCACCCATATGCCAAATCAAATCACTATAACCCATCAACCAGTGAAGGATTCACTATCATGTTTATTTCAAGCTTCAAGAATTGATGAAAGAACCAAAACGTTCCCCTCTTTTGGATAATTCAATGCTTCTAAGGACCCTATTTAAGCGTCGCTTTTTCGAGAATCCCTACTCCACTCCGGTGTACTGAATGATTGGGATAAGCAAATCAATCAGTCACCTCGAGAGTGAATCCACAATTTTATCAAGGATCTACTCCGAACAGGATATTGAAAAGTTGCTTCCCTATAAACCGCTTCCCATACTCCCTATAGAAGAAATTATTATTCTTCCTTTTTTTTTTTTTTTTTCAAGTAGAAAGACTCATCTAGTAAATGATCTATAAATTCTTAATCATTTGAGATGCTACAAGCAGAATCTTATTGTATCAGTAAAAGGAAAAGATAGATCTTCCTTCTACTGATTTGACTTCTAAATACCTCTATATTGCTAGAGATCTAGACTGAATGAATAGTATCTAAGATTTTCTTATATGATATTGAACTTTCATTAAGAAATTGTTTCGTTATTTGATCCAGTGACGTCCCACCAAACTGGAACGGATTGAATAGATATTAATAAGTTTCAAGCAACATATTATAGATAAGAAAATCCTTAAATGGGGAACGGTTCCGTCTCATCCATCTATTTCTATGAACCAGAAGCCTAAAACGAATAAATCGCTCTTGCAAATCTTCTACTACAATGCTTTGATACAAGTGAATGGGAACAAATATCTGTGGATATTGCAGATGTATATGCATAAACTAAGTTTCTTTGACGTATTCGGAATGTCGCTCCTCATCCAAAGGAAAATTATTCCACCGCTTAATAGATGATTCAGCTATCGATTTCGGATCATATCCACGATAGAGAAAGAAATTTTTAATCTTTTCGTTTGAGAAATGTTTTTCGCGCTCCCTTCTCATACCGTAAGTTACGTAAAGCCTCCGCACCAGTTCTTGATTTGCTAATAAACTACGACGCGAGGAGGGAATATTAGGATCCGGCTGGAATAGAAGCATAGGGTCCCAGATGAAGCGCCCCCCTAAGAATCGAGTCGGTTCATCGGATCGATTACATTGTATTTCATATTGATTAGATGAGTCGGAGATTCCCAATTCGAGAAATTGCTCACGTAACGAGATATTATCCAATCGGTTTTCCAATCTTTTAATATATCTTTGTCTCAACCTACCTAAAGCTCTCTTATAACTGAAAAGATATCCTTTTTTCTCATACGATCTATTTTCACTATACTTAATCTTATTCAATTCGAAATCCCGTTGGGGTATTTGATTCTGATTTTGGTAAAGGAGGATTAGATTATACAAATTATTGAATTCGGATAAGACTCTTATCGATTCATAAGTACCACTTCGCATGAAACTTAGACGCCAAGCCTTAGGGGACCAAGCAATCTCACGCGATACTTCCGTCGGAATTAAGTCTATTTCGGGTGACTGTTTCATTTCGAAGTCGGTTAGAGGATTAAACACCCCTTTTCTCGTAGATTTAGAAGAACGACTTGTATAGGTTATATCTGAACAGTACCTGGGTTCAGTAGGAGAAGGAAAAGAAAGACTATTATTGGATTGACTTCTGCTTCTACAGATTTCTGAACATGAAAAATCCTTTGAAAGGTTTTCTAGAACACCACACGCTAGGTTAAAGTCATTCTCTACAAGTTTATCAATAACAATGAAATTTTCTTTCTTTCTCATATCCATTTTGAACGAATCGCGAGCCGCTAATCCAGCCAGTAGCCCTAGGATATGCGAAAATAGAGTGAATTCCTTAATTGTTGACTCGGTTATTGAAGGTTCCACATACCAGTTAGACAAATGATAAAATCGCCTCTTTGACGCATTACTACCAATAAATAGAATATTTGTGGGATAAGTATCTATCAAACTATTTTTTAGAATAGCTTCTCCTATCCTCTGAGAAGAGATTTCGTATTCAGAACTGGATTCTATTCCATTGCCCATATAAGTAACAATTGAATGTTGTCTATGTGACGCTAATCCAATTGCATCACTACATACAATCTTTTTCCTTTTGGAAGTACCGATTAATAATGCTTCATTAGCAGAAAGGAATAAATCTCGTTTGCTATAACCCGTAGTTCCAGACCCAGTACCTTCAAGAAGAGGCGGATTAGCCTCTATTTTGAAGCCTTTGATACGTAAGAGAATTGACAATTCTTTCTGACGTTGACACCTGTTGGACTTTCGGAAATTTATCAATTAGTTTAACCGGTTCGGAGCTATTGGAGCTGGATCTACCCTTGCAGGTACATGAGTCGAAGCAATAACAATATTCTTACGAATGCGAGAATTACTGCGCCCATAACCAATACTCCTCAATATTGGGCAAAGTAAGAATCTGGGATCAGCTTCTAGTCTATGATACGAGCGATGAACATTCAATTCATGAATATCTTGAATCCATATTGTACAGGGAGACACCTCTCTCGCTATTGCAAAAATGAGATTTAATCGGTGTACACTCTCTTTCGAGATGAAATTTCCATGTATATTATTGAAATATGATCGATTGTATAGCAACTTTCTTAGTGGTAGCCTCATCAACGGGAAGTAGGAATTGGATGCTACATCCCTAATAACGGAAGATCGTCCAGTTTCTGTGGGTCCTACTACCGGAATTCCTTTAGATGGTAATAATCCTGATTAGAGTGAGATAGGTATGTCATGACATGGCATATTTAGAATGCCTCTTCGTCTCGTCGTTGCTGAAAATAGAATATTTCTCTCGGGGGCGGAAAGAGCCCACTTCTCCGCAGGATCCAACTTACGGATCTCGTAACTTAATAGATCATTTTGACGGAATTGGAGTAGGTATGCCAAAACATTAGATCTTTCTTGTGGGAAAGGTTCATGATCAATCTCATTGCTCGATAAATCAGAATTGGAATTCAATTTCGACTCATACTTGGAAATAATTTTATTCGTTACTAAATATTGAGTCAATAGTTCTTTCTTACTATTAAGGGTATCGGAGCTTTCCCTACAAAGTATCCATGAATCTAGTTCATTTTTCACGAAGGAGAAAAAGATTATATTATTTATATAATTCAAGAATCTCTTCAAAGAATAGATTAGTAGATCTTTCGTTTACATTTACCTTGTCGAAGGGGAATACATTACCTTTTTCAAATAGGATCCACGCATTGGGTCTATTAAATATCCAATAGTATCGAAACGTTTCCATGAATGAAGGGAATTAGAACCCGAAACGGCAGACAAATGGTGCTTGGAGAATGCAAGAACGAATAATATTGAGAGAATAAGGTAAGATAAGATAGACTTATTGGAAAATTGAGATACTGACCATCCTGAATGTGACATCTTCGTTTCATTAGTAATTTCTTTGAAAAGAAGAAGATCTATCCTGGATAATATGGTATTGATGGAATCAGTTTTGAATCTCAATTCTAGGCTTTGGAATAAATAAGCTTTGGCACCATCTATATCCTCAGCAATTCTTTTATAAATTCTAGGTAGATTATGATTCGAGTCATCACTTATTTTAAGTACTATTTCTGGATATGTTTCTCTAATCGGATCGTAGAAGTATCTCCACCGGTTAGGGGTAAAAAACCAAGGTATATACTCTCTGAATAGGCTCCATTTTTCACAGATATTGTCTTTCCAAAAGATCCAAGAGATCTTATATTTGTTCAAATCTTTTGATAATTCATTGAAATTGATGAAATGGGATGGACGGATAGGCTCTTTACGAATATATGGATCTGCAAACTTCGTATCTTCGTGCGGAACCTTCTTCCCAATCAATCCTATTAGAGATCTTGATGTTACATCGTTGCGTAATGAGAATCTTAGCGACCAGTAAAGCGTTTCTAATTCTTCTGGTTCCCAGAAATACCCAATAGATGGATCATTTTGATAGAATCGATTCTTGGTGGAAACATTCCCCGAGTCTGATCTATCTTCAATAGACTTCTCTGAATTGACTTGATCCAATTCCAGATTCTTAGGACAAGGTCGGGGTCGCCGATCCGCCGATGGATTAGAGTTTATCAACGTTTTTTCCATTTCCAAATAAAATCCATCGCTACTGCACGAAGATAGAAACGAATCTCTCGTTTCACGAGGAGATGAGTTCAACTTCGACAGTAATCTTTTCAGATCTGAAATAGACTTAAAAAGTCTATCTGAATGAGTTAATAATAATGTTGCAGATTCATGCAGATTAGACAGAATAGGTTGAACTGTTGTGAGTACATGATCAACAGTTTCCCCTTCTGTTCGTTTCGATAAATTGGGTGATAATGAATCCGACAGTTGAGACTGAATAGATGAGATGATATTAGATGAGATGACTTCATTATCGGAGCCCACATAGAAATTCTCTAAGACGTTGGAATAACTACTGCTACATCTCCCAATAAGGAAATCCCTTTTGGTTCTCGGAATGAAATTGCTTCTAGCATAGTTCCATACAGGTAGATTAGAGTGGTCTAGAAAGTTTAGTGTATTCACTTCATCGGAAATGTATCTTGAAATACTCTCACCAATATCTTTATTTGAACCTCTCCCACGACTTGAATTATCTAGAAACAGATTCCAATTCTGCCTCCCCGTAGTGGAAAGAGCATCACTTGAAAATCCTGTTCGGATAGATTCGATGCGGGGTAATCCAACAAGAGGCGGATTCGCTGCGGGTTCTAGTGAGATTGAAGAGCCTATCGCTTTTTTATCCACTAACAATCTGGACTCAATGAATAAACTCTTTTTTCTCTCGAGAATTCTTTTGAGGAAAGATATCTGTTCGTCAATGTCAATATCGAGTAAACCCGATAAGGGATCAAGCATCGAAAGATCTATATCGTTCAATTTCTCGATGCAATAATCAATCGTATCTATCAGAACTTCTTGGCGAGTAACCTCGGTAACAATCATTTTGTAAAGAAATAAAACATTGAGAAATCGATGAGGATACTTCTCGTTATTCTGAGTGGTGTTATTAATACTAGTACCAATACTATTTAGTAATTTGTTTCTCATTATTGATACACCGCAAATCGATTTATCCAAGTCATACTTTATTTCTAAAAAGACTCTCCCGAAAGGGGAAAAAGACGAATCTCTGGTTGTATCAAGCCATCTAGGCGCATTTGACTGAACATTCCTATACTCATCGATTCGGAAGGTAATATACTCGTTCAACAAACGCTCTGTGTTATCTTTCCATTTCAATAATCTTTATTCAGTTGCAATTCTTGTTACACCGGTGGATTCCCCGCTCCCCGCCCAGCCATCCAACCGATATTTGATTCGGAAGAAATATTCACTAGCTAATGCACAGAAATAGTCATATAAAAGAAGTGTGTATGTTGAGTAGAGAGGTATCAATCTATTTCGTCCATACAACCTAACTAGAGAATATATTGAATGTATGTTATCTTTTCCTTTCAATTCATTTAAAAAAGTAGTATTTTCAATTCTATTAGTTACTTCTCTAGGTATACCTAAAGATATTTTAAAATATCGTGGAAGAATTTTATTGAGGTCAAAGTATTTGCTACTCGGCAACCCTAGTTTCTTGCCAAATATCCTAGTAAATGATAGATTCTTTGTCATTTTCAATGGAAATCCTTTCCCAGATTTCTCATTACTATTAATATCAATAATTATTGCCCCATTAGAAATCGGATTCGATTCCTCAATTATCAAAATAAATCCAGTGAGTCCATTTATTAATTCATTTCTTATTTGTGAATAAGTGTGTAGAATAGGAGAGTCTCCCCCATTTTCGTGACAATCTAACCCGGATATACCATCACGAGACGACATTGTATTTTTACAAGATGGAAATGAAGACAAATAGGAAAAGGCCTCCCTCAATCTTGTTGTTTGTAGTCGATCCAGATCTTGCTTGTTATGGATTTTTCAGGAGAATAACGAATCAGAATCATTTTGGTAACAGTCACTTTTAATTTTATTTTGATAAAGTCCCACATGTTTATAGAATTTGAAAAACCTATCCCTCCATAATATCTGAATCCTCTCAGTCTCATCTCTGGATATGTCCTCGCCAGGGAGTGAATCCCTCACTATGCAGACCTTCCATCTACCTGAAACCAGAGGATTCATTGCACCATAACGAACTTGCTTTTCTTCTCTCGTCGAACCTGTGGAAATATCTTCGTTCGAACCTAAATAGTAAGAATCAGGTGTTCTTCTCTTCCCATCCTTTTCAACAGATAAAGATCTTTTGGATTGAAGAAAGTAGTAGGATAAGTCACCAGAATTTTCTGCTTGTTCTTTTCTTACTCCACCACCCCCATTAATTATTTTCGCTAATATAGAACTTCTTTCGATCGAACTTCTATCACTTAAGCAATGCATAGAAATTGGTATTGTTAGTAACATTAGGATTTCCAAGGTGATGCTACTACCCCTCTTTACTGAATGACGCAGATTGCGTAGAAATAGTGAACTTAGAATCCATAAGTCAAATAATCTGATAAAAGGTTCATAACTAGACAATGGACCAATTAAAAATTCTTTGAGATGTTGGTTCTTCAATGATTCGAAGAAGTAGTCTAATCTACTGATTTCTACTAACCCCGGAACTTTAGATAGAGAATATGGACTTCCTACTCTTTTTTTTCCCACCCTTTCTACCTTATTTTCTTTTTTCATCTTATTCATATGTGATAGATACTATCTATTTCTCACATTTATTATATGGATAATCTTGAAAGATTCAAGATACGATGGAGTAAGTACTTCAAATAAGTATAGTGATTTCTATACATATTCGTGTCCAAAACTGGAATTGGATCGGGAATTTCAAATCGTTATTGTTGAGGATACCTGTACTTACCCTATCCACTTTTTTTTTTTTCAAAAATTTATCTATTCCAAGCAATAAGAACGAGTTATCTAATTGGATGGGCGAACGACGGGGATTGAACCCGCGCGTGATGGATCCACAATCCATTGCCTTGATCCACTTGGCTACGTCCGCCCCCTCTACTACTTGGCTCCCTGAACGTGAAAGGGAACAGGATCTATCTATTAAGCTATTAGGGTCCTTCGATTGATACACATACATATTAGTTGTGTATATAACGAGACAATAGAAAATCTGTGAAATGAAGAACGTACTCCCACTCTATTCATTGGTAGATTACAAGCATTCTGTGAATTGGAATAGAAATATTTTTAATATTTACAGCCGCATAAGAGTATTCTAAGGATTCTTCAGAATTCAAGATTGGGAACTTATGATTGTAAGATTCTGACAAACCATTACCATTCTTTCTATTCGTTTTATCGAACAAACGGACACCAAACCTTTTAAAACTAAAAGGTTTGGTATCCAGTTATACTGCATAACCAGACAGATATTATCCGTTTATAGAAGGAGCTTCAACAGAAGCTAAGTCTAGAGGGAAGTTATGAGCGTTACGTTCATGCATAACTTCCATACCCAGGTTAGCGCGGTTTATGATATCAGCCCAAGTGTTAATAACACGACCTTGGCTGTCAACCACGGATTGGTTGAAGTTAAAACCATTCAAGTTGAATGCCATGGTGCTGATACCTAAAGCGGTGAACCAGATGCCTACTACGGGCCAAGCAGCTAAGAAGAAGTGTAGAGAACGAGAATTGTTGAAGCTAGCATATTGGAAGATCAAACGGCCGAAATAACCGTGAGCAGCTACGATGTTGTAGGTTTCTTCCTCTTGGCCGAACTTATAACCTGCATTAGCAGACTCATTCTCAGTAGTTTCTCTGATCAAACTAGAAGTTACCAAAGAACCATGCATAGCACTGAATAGAGAGCCGCCGAATACGCCAGCTACACCCAACATGTGAAAAGGATGCATAAGGATGTTATGCTCAGCCTGGAAAACGATCATAAAATTGAAAGTACCAGAAATGCCTAGAGGCATACCGTCAGAAAAACTTCCTTGACCAATTGGGTAGATCAAGAAGACGGCGGCAGCAGCTGCGACGGGAGCTGAGTACGCAACAGCAATCCAAGGACGCATACCCAAACGGAAGCTTAGTTCCCACTCGCGACCCATGTAGCAAGCTACACCAAGTAGGAAGTGAAGAACGATCATTTCGTAAGGACCACCATTGTATAGCCATTCATCAACGGAAGCTGCTTCCCAAATTGGGTAGAAGTGTAACCCGATAGCTGCAGAAGTAGGAATGATAGCACCAGAGATAATGTTGTTCCCGTATAACAAAGAACCAGAAACGGGCTCACGAATACCATCAATATCTACAGGAGGAGCTGCGACGAAAGCAATGATGAATACAGAGGTTGCGGTTAGTAGGGTAGGAATCATTAAGACACCGAACCATCCGATGTAAAGACGGTTTTCAGTGCTGGTGATCCAGTCGCAGAAGCGACCCCATAGGCTTGCGCTTTCGCGTCTTTCTAAAGTTGCGGTCATGGTAATATTTGGTTTTCAAAATAATTAGTGATTCCCCAGGCTAGTAAGCTTGTTGATTCCCAGTATATCACGAAATTCTATCCGTGTCAACTAAGATTGATTGAGTATCCGAAACTATTAGATATAGAGGCTATTTTTCGGTATCTTGAATATGTCCTATCCCTTATTTCACAACGCGGCTTCCCTTTTTTAGAATAAAGACTTTTTGGTTTTTCCTCTATGTCTCGTGGGAAGGAGGGAGACTAACTCTTCATTGATCATCCATTGAGAATTGAACGATATTGATTATCGATCACCCTATGAATATGAAGCAACGTTCCATTTCGACGAATGGGAGTACAACATTCTGTCTCTGATACAATAGTTTTTATTAGATGAAATCTCTCTAAAGTAGTTGGAGGGTTGTAGCAAGTAAGGTAAAAATGGTGAGTAAGAAAGGGAAAGTCGATTTTGATCGAATCTCTTCTGTGGCTTGAACTTAAAACTCGGCGGATTCAAGTGAAGTGTCGGAGTCTCATTCCAGGTTTGGAACTGGGAGAAGCTTCTCAAATTGTAGTGATCTTTCAGATCATACAGCTTCCTCTATGTGCGTCCCAATCGATTTCAGTTCTCCGAATAACTAATCGATATTGCATCAAGCCTTTCCCCGATGGACTTTCCAACTCCACATTAGTTTCTTTCCCTTCTATAAGATAAAGAGTCTAATAATTAATAATCTAGTAAATAATTATCAATCCTCACTTATGGCTTAGATATCTCTTATTCATCGTCCAATTTTTACTTATCCATTTGTTTATGGCGTATTCTGATTCCCGATAACCCGCGCCCTGGTTCCAATCCACAATGAAAAGATTGTGGATTGAAACAAATCTGAAACTAACGGAAATGGGCAAAAGCTTTGTTAGCTTCCGCCACTTTATGGGTCTCCTCTTTCTTCCGTACGGCACTACCAGAATTTCTGGCAGCATCCATTGATTCATCACTCGATCTTAAAGCCATACTTCGACCTGAACGTTTTCGACACGCGATCAATAACCATCGGATAGCCAAAGCTTTTCCTTCTGCAGGTACCACTTCAACGGGAACTCGATAAGTCGATCCACCTACACGTTTGGATTCTGTTACTACATCGGGAGTTACCCCACGTACTGCTTGTCGTAGAACAGACAGTGGATTCCTATTTGTCTTTTATCTAATCCGCTTCATAGCCCGATAAGGAATCTGATAAGCTAATGATTTTTTTCCATTCTTAAGAATACGATCAACCAGCATGTTTACTAATCGATTACGATAAATCGGATCCGATTCTATATTTCTCTTTCTGTTCGCTACACTGCTCCGATGTAACATGAGTTTGCAGATATGTCAGATTTCAATCAATTCTTTTATCCCAATGGTATCTTAGAATATTATTTTGGCTTCTTCACTCCATATTGTAGGGTGGATCCGCCGGTTAGTCGAAGATCTCCCTCCGAACTGCACGTACG